TCCCGTTAGCCCATAGGGATCGGACACCCATATTCCAGGACCATACGAGCCCGTTACATGAAATGCACCAAAACCAAAACAAGCCACTCCTGAAAGAAATAAATGAATTCCAAAGATCTTGGGTAAATCCAAAGAAGGTTTTCCTGTGCGTTCATCGCAAAATATTTCTAGATCCCAATATACCCAATGCCAGATAGCTGCCAAAAAGCATAAACCAGAAAACACAATATGTGCACCAGCTACACCTTCATAACTCCAAATACCCGGATTCGTTGCAGTACCCCCTGTGATACTCCAACCACCCCACGAATTGATAATTCCTAAACGAGTCATGAAGGGTATAACAAACATACCCTGTCTCCACATTGGATCAAGAATGGGGTCAGAAGGATCAAAAACTGCTAATTCATACAGAGCCATCGAACCGGCCCAACCAGCAACCAGAGCTGTATGCATTATATGAACAGAAAGCAACCGGCCGGGATCATTCAATACAACAGTATGAACACGATACCAAGGCAAACCCATGGAAATACCCCTTTATCAAAGATAAATAGACACTATGTAACTTTATTGCATTGGAAAAGACTGTACTATGACTATTCTATGTACCTCCCTTGTTCAGTGGATTCTTTCCGAACAGGGTCTAATATTTGTTCTATTCTGTTGGTAATAAAATAATGGAACAACTCTGTTCGTAGGAACAAAGAGAAGCAGATTTATTCTATACTCGATAAGTACCAATACGCAATGGGGGTTGATACCATTTTCTCTGAGCGAATGCGTACATACTTATTCATCGCCCTATTCATAAAAATTTGACTTTATTCATTATTCATTCGGCTTTTCTTTATGATTTTTTCTAATCTATGGATAAAATAAATCTATGGATAAAATAAATACGAGCTAAAAGCCAATATATATTAGAAAGACAATAAAATCATTTTGTTACGTTTCCACATCAAAGCGAAATACAGTACTTAGTTCTTTTTTCTTTCATTTAATGCCTATTGGTGTTCCAAAAGTACCTTTTCGAAGTCCTGGAGAGGAAGATGCATCTTGGATTGACGTATAGTGCGACTTGTCAGACATATTGGGTCATATGGGATTTTATTTTCCCGTTTTCTCCCCCGATCGAGATATCCTCTGTTTCGCCCAACAAAGATTCAGCGAATCATCAGAAATTTGGAGCGTGAAGTTCAATTAGATCCGATCCATTTTAGGGGATTAATATTACATTGCTTCGAATAATTTATGGTTGATTTGGTTGGACTAAAAAATGAAGTATCCAGGCTCTGTTTAGAAAAAACCAATTGATTGGTAATATATCTACAATTCCTAGTTTTAGAATAAATGATTCCTATTTGGCTTATTTGTCAAGCCAGTTAGTGTTAATAAATATTTGGTAAGAAGGTAGGAAATACATTAACAAGGGGGCAGAAAGTCATAATAAAAAGAAATGGTAATGGAGGCCTTTGTCCTATATGTACAAATAAAACTCGGGCAAATCTTTACCCAGAGTAGAGCATAAACCTAAGAAGATGAAAGAGACCCAATCAGTAACAAGAAAATACCATAGAGATTTGGATTGAATCTCGATGAAACAATACATCAATGAGAAGTTAATTCGATGAGTTTAGTGACTTATTCTATTTATTTTATTTAATTTAGTAAAATTAAAATAAAGTAGTCAAAACTCGTATCTATTGAAGAAGAAAAACCCTTTCGTTAGAAGACAGAAAGAGCCTGTTATGAGAAAAGAAAGAGGACTGGAATCTATACATTGATTCGTTTTTTTTGTTTTCGCCATTTTTTTGAACCGTATGCATCAAAAGGTGCATGTACGGTTTCTAAGGGATACACTTGGACCCTAATCAACCGACTTTATCGAGAAAGAATACTTTTTTTAGGCCAAGGAGTTGATAGCGAGATCTCAAATCAACTTATTGGTCTTATGATATATCTCAGTATCGAAGATGATACCAAAGATCTGTATTTGTTTATAAACTCTCCCGGAGGCTGGGTAATACCCGGAATAGCTATTTATGATACTATGCAATTTGTGCGCCCAGATGTCCACACAATATGCATGGGGTTAGCCGCCTCAATGGGCTCCTTTATCCTGGTCGGAGGAGAAATTACCAAACGTTTAGCATTCCCTCACGCTTGGCGCCAATGGGTTTTTTGAGATAAAAAAACAAAAAAGAAGACTATGCCTTCGCCCTATGAAATAGGAATATTAAGTAGTAATAGTAGCATGGCACTTCGAATTCGATATGATAAATTTTTGCATTGTCAACAAATTAGATTATATATCGAGAGGGTAGTATGAGATAAAGGATATTTCCGATTTTCTCTTATTTTATTTATCGGGTGTCCAGCTTAGCGTCACAAGCTCTTTTGTTTTTTGGATCTTAACACTATTTCTATTATGTAACGAGTAGGAAAAAAACAAGATTTTTACTTATTTGATTTGATTGGATCAAAAAGAAACTTTGGGATTGCTGAATTACAGACCAAAAAATAATACAAATTAAATTAATATATTAAGATTAAGGCAACGGGGCCATCATAGTATTTTTAACTCCTACAAAAAGAAGGGTGGCATTTTGATCATTTAACCATCTGGGTCTAATATATTCTTCTCTTTCTTCAATGGAGGGGAGAGGTCAATTTGAGTGTAGAGCCGTATGCATATGCAATGTACAAAAGATGCCCGTACGGTTGTTTAATTCTATCTTTTTCCTATTCTTTTTTATCTTTCTTTTCTCTTCACTTCATGATCATCCTGCGAGATAGAGGGACCTTTTATTATGTTATATCATCAGGGTAATGATCCATCAACCTGCCAGTGCGTTTTATGAGGCACAAACGGGAGAATTTGTCCTGGAAGCGGAAGAACTGCTCAAACTACGCGAAATCCTCACAAGGGTTTATGTACAAAGAACCGGCAAACCCTTATGGGTTGTATCTGAAGACATGGAAAGAGACGCTTTTATGTCTGCAACAGAAGCACAAGTTTATGGAATTGTCGATCTTGTAGCAGTTGAAGGAAAATAACATGGATTTCACGCAAATCTATGATTTGCGATTTTCTCTCTGAGTTTATTTAAAGGAATTGATAATCATCCGGTTAAGATCAATCTAAACCAGTCCATTATGTATACAATTCAGTATGCCAACTATTAAACAACTTATTAGAAATACAAGACAGCCAATCAGAAATGTCACGAAATCCCCCGCTCTTCGGGGATGCCCTCAGCGTCGAGGAACATGTACTCGGGTGTATGCGCGACTCGTTTAGATCATATCATGAGCTGGCACAAAAGCCATTTCCAGTATCAATGATCAATACCGGGGGATAGCATAGATTTTATTATTTTTTTAAATAGTGAATGTAGCCCCCCATTTGATTATGGATGAATTTTATGGTTTCCCCCAGCCAAATCCAATCAAATCAAGATGAGAAGCCATTTTCCATTGGTAACAAACGGTTATCCATTAAGCGGAGGAAAGCTTATTTAAAAAGCATAAAGATTGGGTTCCTGCTCTGGCAAGAACGGACTAAGAGGGTCAACTACTCAGCTAATTTTCATAATTAAATACCGTTACTGTATAGTTAGATCTCGTTGTGAAAGACCTATTACTAGATAATTCATGGGTAGAGCCAAAAAGGATGAACTATACAAGTTACCAATAACGTTGATGAAATGAAGGAAGGGCTCCGGTTTATAGAGAAGACCTCAGCGTTTAAGAAGTCACCATAGAAACGATGGAACCCACTATTCCTTTCTCTTTATCCATTTATAGTTTTTATTTACTCTATTTTTTACACTTATCGCAGAATACAATTTCTTATTTCGTAGCGAAATGCCTAAAAAAACAAAAAAAAATAGTGGTTGGGAAGGTTATAGCAGCCAAAGCCAGTGGAATTTTTATTTTATACATTGGAAACATCCGTTTTGTTATTACTAAATTAGGAAAGGCTAAAAGACTAACTGAAAGAAAAGAAATCAATTAGTTATTTGTCAAAGTTTCATCTATTCAATGACTAGAATTAGACGGGGATATATAGCTCGGAGACGTAGAACAAAAATTCGTTTATTCGCGTCAAGCTTTCGGGGGGCCCATTCAAGACTTACTCGAACTATTACTCAACAGAAAATAAGAGCTTTAGTTTCGGCTCAGCGGGATCGGGATAGTAAAAAAAGAAATTTTCGTCTTTTGTGGATCATTCGGATAAATGCAGCAATTCGCGAAAGGGTCGTATCCTATAGTTATAGTAAATTAATACATAATCTACATAAGAAACAGTTGCTTATTAATCGTAAAATACTTGCACAAATAGCTATATCAAATAGGACTTGTTTTTCCATGATTGCGAATGAGATAATAAAAGAAGTAGATTCGAAAGAATCTACCAGAATAATTTAAAAGGGGGTTTCCCGGAGTTCATTCCCCGGGAAGGTCGAATCAAAATTCCTATGATAAAATAGGCTTTAGGATAAAATAGGCTTAAAGTAGTCAAAATGAATGAACGCATTCAATAAAAAAAGCTTTCGACGATTTGTTTTTTTCTTACCACACGATAATCAAATCTAGATCGTCGAAAAAACACTAATCTGCGTTTGAGTTCGGATTAAAATTAGGACGAGTCGAGTCAAGAAAGATTAACCCTATTTATTTCTGGTTCGAAGACCAGTAGTTCTAGCAGTCGACTCGTCGGTTCTTTCAAATTGTTTTTCATTATTCAGAAAGGGTAACAAAGATAAAATACGGGCTTGTTTTATAGAAATAGTTATTAATCGTTGTTGTTTCAAGGTCAATTTATTCACCCGTCTAGATAATATTTTTCCTTGTTCACTAATAAATCGACTAATTAAACTCATGTTTCTATAATCAATTCGATCCCCCGATTGAATCGGGGGCAAACGCCTACGAAAAGATCGCTTCGATTTAAGAAAAGATCGCTTGGATTTATCCATGGTTTGTTTGTTTTTGTTTATTCCTTATCTCGAAAATCCGATTTCCTATTTCTTAATTCATTAGTTAAAGCTACTCTAATTAAAATCGAATTTAGTTATTTTATATCCCCTTCCTTGAAAGGGTAACATACAGACACTCAGTTAGATCTATTTCTTTATCTCCCCATGAATCGTATGCTTGTAACAATAAGGGCAAAATTTTTTCAATTCTAATCGATTAGGCGTATTGCGACAATTCTTTTGAGTAGTATATCGGCCGATATAATAACTAATAACGCTTTTTCGAATGTTACATTCCAAAATTGCCGTTACTCGTACATCTTTACCCTTTGCCATGAATCCTCCGTTGGATTTTTTAGTTACTCATATTTTCGATTCCAAACGAAGGAAGGAAGGAAAAAATAGAAGTTAATAACTTTAAATCCAATTATAACAACTATAGTAAATCAAAGTCATAATAAAATAATAAGTAATACAAAAATTTCGAAACTCTATTTCAAATCGAAGTTTGGAATACCTTTTCCTTCTATTATGCGCAGTTTCGATTCTACCCCCATCTCCCTATGATGAAATGAATATTCATTTCCATTTAATTCGAGAATTCGAACTTGAACTCGAGTCTCGCAGATGTTCGCTTTTCTTTTTTCTCTTTCCTTCCTTAGTTGAAAAAGGGAAAAGGGCGAAAGCGGAGAAGGGGGGGTTAGTCACAGATATTTGATTGTATCTTTAATTTTCAACTATAATGAAAAAAAGGGGAATGTCAACGCATCCGGAAAAAAACGATTAATCTCTATCAATAGACCTGCTAAAGCCCCGAACCAAAGTGTACTTAGTACTGGTGCCACGGAGAGATATGTTTTGAAATCTCGCATTGAAAAACCTCCCTTTTATTTTAATTATTTTCATTTCATTTTATGTATTACAATAATGCATATATGATCAGACGCATATGTAGTTAAGGACCAGTTAGAGTTATACACCTAACCCTTAACTTAAGTTCAATTTAATTGGACAACGATCTGTTAAATAAGATTTTGTAAATAAGATTTTGCCTTTTCGCAAAACCTTAAAACTAAAAAAACATCTTGCCGAGCACTTACGAAAAATAGAATACTCATTTAGTTTTGTATATAATATTAACTTAAATAAAATAATAGGTTAAATGAGACCAAAAAGACTAAAAGGGAAGAAAATTATGTATATCAACGAACGAAATAACAATTGGAAAACAAGACAGTAATTCTATACAATGACACTGTAGAACAATGGAAGGGATGTGGCGCAGCTTGGTAGCGCGTTTGTTTTGGGTACAAAATGTCACAGGTTCAAATCCTGTCATCCCTAGCCATTACTGCTCAAAGTAGCAGTAATGGGGGATCAACTGAGATCGATTCAAATTAGACATAACTTTCATTTTTATGCTACTATCCATAAATCCCCTTTTTATATTTATAGTCTATTCGGATAAGAAAGCGCTCTTAGTTCAGTTCGGTAGAACGTGGGTCTCCAAAACCCGATGTCGTAGGTTCAAATCCTACAGAGCGTGATTGTTTAGTCTTAGGGCAAAATTAGACTGAGCTAGATTCAGTAATGTGCACAGCAATAGGAATTTGACCTCCTGTGTATTAAAAAAAAGGAGGAGGTCAAAAGAGCATAGTAATTAATCAAAGGTCTAACTGATCACCACGCCTGTATTGTAGATATGCAGTTACAAATAATCCAGCCAAAGTAATAGGAATTAGACCTAACACGATTCCAAATAGAAAAACTTCAATCATTTCAATTTGTTTGAAAGAAAAAAAGGAATATCTATACCTAAATATTAATACGAATTGATATGAATCTCAATGACCGGCAGTTCACAATTGGGATAATAAGTAATTATCGAATAAACAAAACATCACATAAGGATTTCTTTTTATGTTTATGAATTGCTCATTTCAAATATTAATTTTAAATAAGTCGTATTTTGCTCAAACCAATAAATAGAGCTGAGGTTATAGTTAAAGCTGCTAGTAGAAAACCAAAATAACTAATTATAGTAAGCATTAACGGGCTAAATGAAATAGGGTTTTTATACATATGTTTAGAAAGCACTTACCTAAATTTCCATTTTTGCAAGATAGGAGGATACCCCAAAATCCCAATTGAACGAATAAGTTCAATTGAAAGTTTGTTATTCATCTATCGTTATAGATGGCACCAAGAAAGAGAAAGTAACAAGGATATAAAATGAAATCGATTCATCATCTGTAACATCTACCCATCCTGGGATTTTACTCAACCAAGTAACTTTTTGGTAAACTAATCATAAGAGATGAGTCGTAGAACTTCATTCAACAATGAAACTCTTTTGAAATTAGTATGGAATCCAATTCGAAAATCATTTCGATTTTGATCATTTCTTCTATTGAATCTATTGTTAATTTTAGAGCGAAGAGTAGCCTTACTAAAAAAATCCAAATAAAACTTTGAACTTTACTTTAAGTTTAACTCATTAGATTCAGATTCAGTA